TAGTCTAAAAAATATAGACCCCTCGCTCGTTCGATTCATTCTAATTTAATTTATTTTATTGATTTAATATGGTATAAATATATAATCATAAAAAGAAGAGAACATTATTTTTGCAAACATTAATAGAATTGTTTAACAAACCGTTTTTATAAGAAAAATTTTTCTCTATAGTTAAAATTGATTGGTCGTACCTACCCAATAATCTAATATGAATGCCAATAATCTAATATGAATGATTCGCTATTCGCTCGGTTTTTGGGACATAATCATTATGTAGGAGAGATGGCCGAGTGGTTCAAGGCGTAGCATTGGAACTGCTATGTAGGCTTTTGCTTACCGAGGGTTCGAATCCCTCTCTTTCCGTCTCTTGACCTAATTCACTGATCTTACTAACCACAATAGATCAACTAGTAATGGATACCATTGGGTAGACCTTTCTTTCATCTAGAGTCTCTAGTCCTAACGGCTGTGGTACAAAAAATACTGGTAAAGCAAAGAGAATGAGAATACCCCTCTCGGATAACTAAACGGGAGAAAAATCCGGCTCAAACCCTTATTTATCTTCACCTTAGGTTAATTTACTTCCCGAAAGAGAGCAAAATTGTTCGAACCCTTAATGAGTCTTGATTTTCTTTTTGTTTAGGTTAAGTCTGACGAGAATAATATTCTACGACTAGCAATTCGTTTATTTTCAAACCCACCCATTTACTATCTATTATTTGATTTACTAATCCTTTATATTGGAATGGGTGAAGAGTCAAATGGTTTGGCAATTCGTCATGAGGGGATGAATCAATAGAATTTTGAATCAGAGATCTAGATTTTTGTTCATCCCTCGCCATAATAGTATCGCGGGGTTTGCAGCGATAACTTGGTATATCTACTATACGACCATTAACTAAGATATGTCGATGGTTAACTAATTGGCGGGCTCCCGGAATAGTTGGAGCCATACCCAACCGAAAAAGTATGTTATCCAAGCGCATTTCCAATAATTGTAGTAAAACCTGACCTGTTGACCCTTTGGCTTTTCCGGCGATACGAACGTATTTAAGTAATTGGCGTTCTGTAAGACCATAATGAAAACGCAATTTTTGTTTTTCTTCTAGGCGAATACGATATTGGGATTTTTTCCCGGAACGCGATTGGTTTCTAAGATCACTTCCGGCTTTGGGCCTTTTATTAGTTAGTCCCGGTAAAGCCCCCAGGCGGCGTATTTTTTTAAAACGAGGACCTCGGTAACGTGACATAAAGACTCCTTCTTATTTTTTTATTTATTCTTAATTTTTTTTTTATTTTAATTATTAATTCCTATTGATGAAATTTCATTCTACAGAATAAATCTAAACTAAAAATGAACTAAATGATAAATTAAGCGAAATTTAATGAAGTATTGTACTATTAATGAAGTATTGTACTATTAAAGAATAATGAGATGAAATATTCAGATCTTTATATTCTATAATATAAAGAAAAAAGGCCCCTTTTCGTGACACAGTTGGGCGCTCCTATAACATAACAAATCAATGACTTTTGACAAAGGAAGAAGAGACTTTTTTTCAATATTCTTTGCTTTGATTTCAAAAGGACATTATCAATCATGTAAAAAATAGAATACGAATAAAATAAATAGAGAAAAGCCGACTATCGGAATCGAACCGATGACCATCGCATTACAAATGCGATGCTCTAACCTCTGAGCTAAGCAGGCTCACATAACAGCAATTCAACATACATAGGAATTCAATAAACTATTAGAATTAACTATTATACTATTTTAATTCTCATTATACTATTTTAATATTCCCTTAATTAATTAATATGAATATAGCAAAGAATAAAATATATAATTTTCAAATTTAATTTGAATTTTTTTATTACACTTCACTATTTTATTCCGTATCCTCTATATTTTTAATTCAGTGAATGGAATGATTTAGTTAGAACTAATGACACATTCACACGCCCCTTTTCGTAAAGGTGAAAGTGCAGACGAAAAAAAAAAAGAATCGACCCTTTAAGTATTCGAAATTCTATGGTAAAATGGGCGTAAGAGAGACAGATATATATAGTATCTATCCACCTATATTGAATTGCGGATACAGAAATGATAAAATCGTTTTTGATTGGACCAAATAGGAGCTTCTATAGATATAGAAGACGTAATAAGATAGATAATAGAGAAAAAACTTTTTTGAGATCGGAATCGGTATCTATCTAACGGTTCCAGTATAAATGAAAGAAAAAATGAACGACATAACAATGAGATCCTAATCTCAAAAAGGGGGGATATGGCGAAATTGGTAGACGCTACGGACTTAATTGTATTGGGCCTTGGTACGGAAACTTACTAAGTGAGAACTTTCAAATTCAGAGAAACCCCGGAATTAAAAAAAGGGGCAATCCTGAGCCAAATCCCGTTTTCCGAAAACAAACAAAGGTTCAGAAAGCGAAAATAAAAAAGGATAGGTGCAGAGACTCGATGGAAGCTGTTCTAACA